TTTTTTTTTTTTACTTACGTAAAAGTTTTAGGGGGTGATTTAATGTTGTTTCCGACAACATACCCCCTAAAAAGTTTTGCCGATTTTTGAAAATTTATTAGGTTTTTTACAGTCCAAATTTTAAAATTTTACATTTTTTCAAAAGTTCTCCGAAAAGTCTCGACGACTTAACGTCTTATTTTTTTTTGAAAATTTATGTGAATTTTTGGGATCGAATTTTCGTGTCGAGAGAAATTTTTAATGTTGTTCCGACAAGGTTTTTTTTGGAAATTTATTAAGGGTTTTACATGAATTTTTTTGAAAAATGACAAAAAAATGGTGCTAATAGGTGTCTCCTCGCCAAAAAAAGGCCCTTTCTACCGTAAACGCCTAAGAACAAATGTCGTTTAAAGGCGGTTTTAAGGCCATTTTTTTGGGTTTTATTTTTTTTTATTTTTATCGTTTAATTTGGGGGTGATTTAATGTTGTTTCCGACAACATACCCCCTAAAAAGTTTTGCCGATTTTTGAAAATTTATTAGGTTTTTTACAGTCCAAATTTTAAAATTTTACATTTTTTCAAAAGTTCTCCGAAAAGTCTCGACGACTTAACGTCTTATTTTTTTTTGAAAATTTATGTGAATTTTTGGGATCGAATTTTCGTGTCGAGAGATATTTTTAATGTTGTTCCGACAAGGTTTTTTTTGGAAATTTATTAAGGGTTTTACATGAATTTTTTTGAAAAATGACAAAAAAATGGTGCTAATAGGTGTCTCCTCGCCAAAAAAAGGCCCTTTCTACCGTAAACGCCTAAGAACAAATGTCGTTTAAAGGCGGTTTTAAGGCCATTTTTTTGGGTTTTATTTTTTTTTATTTTTATCGTTTAATTTGGGGGGTGATTTAATGTTGTTTCCGACAACATACCCCCTAAAAAGTTTTGCCGATTTTTGAAAATTTATTAGGTTTTTTACAGTCCAAATTTTAAAATTTTACATTTTTTCAAAAGTTCTCCGAAAAGTCTCGACGACTTAACGTCTTATTTTTTTTTGAAAATTTATGTGAATTTTTGGGATCGAATTTTCGTGTCGAGAGAAATTTTTAATGTTGTTCCGACAAGGTTTTTTTTTGGAAATTTATTAAGGGTTTTACATGAATTTTTTTGAAAAATGACAAAAAAATGGTG